TTGTACGGATCATTTTCGAAATGTAAGTTTTCTTCTTCCCCGTGTAGAAAAGGAATAAATAAATCAATCAAATTCCGAGAGGCTCCATGAAGTGCTTCTTTAGGGGTTAAACTTCCATTTGTCCATATTTCGAGAAAAAGTATCTCGTCTTTTTGACTTCCATTTCCATAAGACTGAATACTATAATTTGTATTTCGAACAGGCATGAATACAGCATCGATAGGAAAACTTCCGTCTTGTAAGTTATTGGTCGTTTTTTTATGATATCCGCGATACCTCTCGATTTGTAATCCAATACAAAAATCAACAGGCTCCGTTAGTATAGCTATATGCTGTGTATTATCAACGATTTCGACAGAAGGGGGTAAGATGAGGTCTTGAGCAGTTACATAACCCGGACCCTTGATGCAAATAGAAGCGTCTTGAATTCCATACAAATTACTTCTCAATACAATTTCTTTCAAATTCATTAAAATCTCATGTATCGATTCTTGAATACCCATTATGGTAGAATATTCATGTGGTATTTTTTCAGATTTTGCACGTGTGATAGATGTTCCTTCCATTTCTCCAAGCAAAGCTCTCCGCATCGCAATCCCTATTGTCTCGGCTTGACCCTTCATAAGTGGAGACAGAATAAAGCGTCCATAAAAAAGGCGCTTACTGTCTTTTCTGGATTCAACACACCTCCACCGTAGTGTCCGAGTAGATACTCTTACTTTCTCTTGAACCATAAGTAATAGAATTTTCTCAAATCATTGAATTATTTATTTCTCTTGAAATCTCTTCAATGCTTTTTTTTTACACGCGTCTTTTTTTAGGGGGCCGGCAGCCATTATGTGGCATAGGAGTTACATCCCGTACGAAACTTAACAGTATACCACTTCTACGAATAGCTCTTAATGCCGCATCTCGTCCGAGGCCAGGACCTTTTATCATAACTTCTGCTCGTTGCATCCCTTGATCCACTACTGCACGAATAGCGGTTCCTGCCGCAGTTTGGGCAGCAAAAGGTGTCCCTCTTCTTGTACCCTTGAATCCACACGTGCCAGCGGAGGACCAAGAAATAACCCGACCCCGTACATCCGTCACAGTCACAATGGTATTATTGAAACTTGCTTGAACATGAATAACTCCTTTTGGTATTCTACGTGCATTCTTCCGTGATCCGATACGTCCACCCCTACGTGAACCCACTTTTGGTATAGTTTTTGCCATATTTTATTCTCTCATTTTTATTCTCTCAAAAATACATAAATATAAGTTAGAGATATACCCATCTTATGTCAAAATAGTTCCTTTTTTCTACATCATGTTCTTATAAAGATCTTTCTTTTTATTATTTTGTTTTGACTATTACTATGATTTATTATAGTTATTATTTATTTCTATTTTTGATATTCTAAAATAAAAATAAATAAAAATATATATATATTAAAAATGAAATCAAAATTATTTCAAATTTTTAGAAAGATTAGCCTTGTCTTTGTTTATGTTTAGGGTTAGAACAAATTACCATAATTCGTCCTCGTCTACGGATCAGTCGACATTTTTCACAAATTTTACGAACAGAGGCTCTTATTTTCATATTTGTCATTCCCAAACTTAATTCTCAATATACTTATAGGAAGAAAATATCTTTCTTTCGATTGGAACCTTGCCGATTTTATCTCTCGAGATGGGAAAATGAAAAGTAGAAAAACTACTTAATCCTTCGAATCTTTATTGCGGAGTCTATAAATTATACGTCCTCTAGTTGAATCATAACGACTTACTTCAATTTTTACCCTATCCCCAGGTAGTATACGTATAAAACTGCGCCGTATTCTTCCCGAAATATAACCTAAAATGAAATCTTCATTATCTAAACGAACCCGAAACATACCATTGGGAAGTGATTCAGTAATTAAACCTTCATGAATCCATTTTTGTTCTTTCATTCCACGTAAAACCCCCTTAAATTAAAGTATTAACTAATTAATGTAGGAGGAGTGAGATTAGAAACCCGCCCTTTTCCTTTCCTTTCTTTTTTTTTTTTTTTTTTAACAAAAAGGAAATTCCGAAGAAAATTCGGATATCAGAAAAATTACCATATATAACACAAAAGTTCTCCGCCGATTCCTTCTAGTCGAGCCTCTCGATCTGTTATTATACCCCGAGAAGTAGAAAGTATTACAATCCCCATTCCGCCTAAAATTCTCGGAATTCGTTGATAATTAGAATAGATTCGTAGACCGGGTCGACTTATTCGTTTTAAATTCAAACGAGGTTTTTGTAGCCCCTTTCTATGTCGTAGCTTTAAAACACAAAAAGACTTTTCGCTTTCACGATGTTTCCTGGCGTTTTCAATAAAACCCTCTCGTAAAAGTATTTTAATAATGTTTTTGGTGATGTTAGTACATGGTACTCGAATCGTTCCTTTTCTATTCATATCCGCATTTCGTAGAGAGTTTATTATGTCAGCAAGAGTGTCCCTAGCCATGATAAACTAAAAAGGGTGTTGTCTATAGTTTTAGGTATATTGACATGTTCTTTTTTTTTTTACATTTTGAAATTCTTAGTTTATCAGTTTAGTTTCTTAGTTTATCAATTTAGTTTCAAAGTATATGCGTAAGACACACTCTACTAATGAATTTCAGCTATTTCAGAAAATTGTTTAGTATAAACTCTATCAAGGACTCTTCTTCTATATTTATAATACCTCAGGTGCTAGTGAAACTATTTTAGTGAAATTTAACTGTCTCAATTCCCGGGCGATCGCACCAAAGATTCGAGTTCCTTTTGGATTTCCTTCTTGATCAATGACAACTGCAGCGTTGTCATCATATCGGATTATCATACCATTGTCACGTTTGAATTCTTTACAAGTACGTACAATTACAGCTCTGATCACTTCTGATTTTTCGAGGGGTGTATTTGGCAATGCTTCCTTGATCACAGCAACAATAATGTCACCTATCTGAGCATATCGTCGATTACTAGTCCCGATGATTCGAATACACATTAATTCTCGGGCCCCACTGTTATCCGCTACATTCAAATGGGTTTGAGGTTGAATCATTTTTTGAATCTCTTCTTTAAAATTTAAAAGGAGAAGTAAAAAAAGAAATATTGGTTTGTCAAAAAAAAACTTGCAATTGTTTTTTTATCCCCGTAGGCTTTTTTCTTTAGTTTGGTTTAGTTTGGCTGGATTCCATCTTCTACATTTTTATCCAGAAGTAATGTAATGAATTGAGTTCGTATAGGCATTTTTGAAGCCGCTATTGAAATTGCCTTTTGGGCTATATTTTCTCCGACTCCGCCTATTTCATAAAGTATTCTACCGGGTTTAACGACAGCTACCCAATATTCCGGAGACCCTTTTCCCGAACCCATACGTGTTTCTGCAGGTCTTACCGTAACTGGTTTGTCTGGAAATATGCGCACCCAGATTTTCCCCCCGCGGCGTACATGCCGTGTCATTGCCCGGCGCCCCGCTTCTATTTGTCTAGATGTAATCCACGCGGGTTCAAGTGCCTGAAGAGCATATCTACCGAAAGAAATATTATTACCTCGACAAGATATTCCTTTCATTCGTCCTCTATGTTGTTTACGGAATCTGGTTCGTTTGGGACTAAGCATAGCAATTATATCAAGATGAAATTATCAATCGAATTTTTATTCAAACCTATAGAATATAATTGCTAGAATTTCTCGTTTTTTTTATTGAAGAGAAAACGAATAAAAAATCAAAAAGTTTGTAATTTTCTGTTCTGGGGGTACAACACAAAAACAAAGAAAGTACGGGTTTATTTGTTTTCGTCCCCAAATATCCAAATTTTTATTCCTAGTACTCCATAAAGAGTTTTAACAGTATAAGAACAATAATCGATTTTAGCTCGAATAGTTTGTAGAGGAACCCTACCTTCTCTGATCCATTCAACACGTGCAATTTCTTTTCCATTGATACGCCCTGCAATTTGCACTTGAATTCCTTTTGTACCCGCCTGTTCAGCCAATTCAATAGCTTTTTTCATTGCTTTACGACATGAAACTCGGTTTTTTAATTGTCCAGCTATAAATTCTGCAAGAATATAAGGATGTCCATAAGGATTTGTAATTCTTGTGATAGCAATATTGAGTTTTCGGTTCATACACTTTAATTCTTTTTGTACATTCATCTGTAATTCTTCGATTCTTCGAGCTCTACCCTCTATTAATAACTTTGGGAATCCTATATAGATTAGGACCTGAATCAGATCGATTCCTTTTTGAATCTCTATACGTGCAATTCCCTCAATGCCAGAGGATATTTTTATATTTTGTTGTAGAGAATTTTTGATAAAGTCTCGTATTTTTTGATCTTCTTGTAGACCTTCGGAATACATTGTTGGTTGTGCAAACCACAAAGAATGATGACCTTGGGTTATACCAAGTCTGAAACCAAGTGGATTTATTTTTTGTCCCATAATCCCCCACTAATACTAATATACATATCATGACACATCATATTTATATATTTATGTTTTTTTTCTTTATCCAGCCTGTTTTTATGTTTTATGCTATATTATTTATAGCCTTCATGGTTTTTAGTCTTCATATTCATATCATAAATAGTTATCTTCTTCATATTCATATAATGATGTATCTTTCAATACAATAGTTATATGACAAGTGCGTCGTTTTATCGGATAACTTCGTCCTCGAGCTCTAGGTTTCAATTTTTTAACAGTTTTACCCTCGTTGACTTCAGCAGTAATAATTACTAAGTTTAATTTATTGGAATTAATATTGCGACTAGCGTTTGCTGCTGCAGAATAAACTAATTTAAAAATGGGAAAACATATTTCAAAAGGCATAAGTTCTAGTATCCTAAGTGTTTCCTCATAGGACCGTCCACGAATCTGATCAATTACTCTTTGCGCTTTGTGAGTGGACATACATATATGCTGACTTTTAGCATATACTTCTGTTTTTATTTTTTTAAACCTTTGCGCGGGTTCAATTCCCGTCGTTCGCCC